TACAATACACAATATTAAATAATAGGTAATAGGATATTTTCAATAAAAAAAAAGTGGCTTTCTCCCATCTAATTCTACATTACATTATCGGAATAAAGATATTGTATGCATCGATATTGAAATATTTGGTACATGAAGCCATGATCCGCTAGATATATCAATCTTATTATATAGAAAGCCTCCATTAGGTAGAAATATCAATAGAAATGGGTCTTATGTTATGTTGTAGAATCAAAAAAGATATTTTCAATTCTCTTCTACGTGTTTATGTGTTGATGCTTCAAATAAGCTTTTCTGTGACGAAAGGGAATAGTCAATTTTTCTTATAGAATAACATAAAATAATTAGGAATAAGTAGATTTAATCAGAAATATCGACAGATTTTTTCGGAGTCCAAAAAAATATAATATGAAAATGAAAGAAAAAGGTGGATCCGCTGTTCTGTTCCAATTTCATCTATATCGAATTTGAATATCAGAATAGTGGATATAGTCCTGATTCAATAAGTTAGGTCCACTTACTTTTTCTTTTGTTGATTTCGAATCTAATCTTTACAATTTTTTTTTTTTGATTTGATTGGGTTAGACAAAAAATTTGACGATTTAAGAGCCAACTTAATTTTTTTTTTTTTTTTTTAATATAATAAACAAATGTTAAACTCTATAACTCTAATTAATCTACTATAAACCATTCGAACTTATTCGAATTAAATTCGAAATTTTATTAGAGATATAGAATTTCTTACTTTACTATATTTATTACAAATATCAACAATATCTATATTCCCCCCTTCAATCTAGTCTCCTAGGGAATACTACCATTGAAGTTTTATGAAAAAAGGTCAAAAAAGCCCCCTATCGGATTTGAACCGATGACTTACGCCTTACCATGGCGTTACTCTACCGCTGAGTTAAAAGGGCTTCAATTCCTAAATGAGCCAGCATGTAGATAATATATATCTAGGGAAATCGATTCCAAATCAAATCTATCTAATCTATAAAGTAAATAGATTCGAATCCAATTATTATATGAAGTAAACTTCTAATAATTCATTCATAAACATAAACGAGAGATTTCATTTACCTAATGAATCTAAACTCAATTAGTGAATATAAATGAAATTAGCGAATATAGGTAAGAAAAAGGGGGGTTTATTTATATTTATTGAATTTGATAAAGATTAATGCAATGGATTTTTTATTAATTTTTTCAAAGCCGAACCTAATTGAATTGACCACCATCATAACGAAATTCATTTGATTTATATATACGTGTACTTACCAATTCAACATGGATCAAAGATATTTCATCGAATCATTGATGAACAGATTCTATTTGTCCCCCGAGCAAAATTATTAGTTATAGAATAATATTCTACAATATAATAATAATAATAGAATTTCTTAAGAATTTCTTAATATTAATATATTAATTAATATAATATTATTTAATTAATATTATCCATTTTTTTAGTAAATTTAGTCAATTTATTAAGAAATTTCTAGACCTTAGAGAATTCTAAATTCTATTTAATAATTTAATAATTAAATTCTATTGAAATGAGAATATTATAATGAATAATGGAATATATGGTGATTAGAAGAACCATTCATGAATAGAAATGAGGAATCCAAAAATTGTATGGAATCATGTAAAGGCGGAAAGATTTTTCGAATTTAGTCCTACCATTTTGTTATATTGACAATTTCAAAAAACTGTTCATACTTATGGGCATAGTATTCTGACAAATGTGCCCCCATCGTCTAGTGGTTTAGGACATCTCTCTTTCAAGGAGGCAACGGGGATTCGACTTCCCCTGGGGGTAGGGTATTACGAAAGGAAGTGGATCAGGGATTATTAAGAAATATGGAATTTATTCTTCCTGGGTCGATGCCCGAGCGGTTAATGGGGACGGACTGTAAATTCGTTGACAATATGTCTACGCTGGTTCAAATCCAGCTCGGCCCAATAATTCACTGATCCGCCATGAAATGATATTACCCTTTTGTTCCGTTTTCTAGAAATGCCTGATACAAAAAACAAAAAAGAAAAAAAAAAAGAAAGTAAATAAAATACAAGTAAGGATATAGCAGAAATTGGGATTTCTTTTTTTTTTTTCTTTTTTTCCTACAAATTCTGATCTTGTTAATGACCTAGATTCATATCAGGATTTGTAAATAGAAAGTCTAAGAAAAAGAATTATCTAAAGATATAAAGAAAAAAGACTTTTCTTTCTTTTCATTTTCATTGAAAGATTGATTATCAATCGATTTGATTTATTTGAAATAACGAAAAGATGACTAGTAATTTGTGTCATTATCACTAAAGTGGATATCCATGCGGATATCCATATTACCACTCGCCTCTCTCTTATAACGGGGCCGATTCCAATTCAAATTCAAAATCGAAATAGAACGGGTTTGAATGAAATCATAAGAATTGCTGTATACTTTATTTATTTTAGATTTTATTTCCCTGGGATTGTAGTTCAATTGGTCAGAGCACCGCCCTGTCAAGGCGGAAGCTGCGGGTTCGAGCCCCGTCAGTCCCGACGTATTCAAATCCAACAATCCAACCAAAAAAATATATCAATTCCGCTTTCTATTTTCTTTTCTGTAAATAAGGGGACAAATAGTCGAATTTTTTTTTCAAAGAGAAGGGGGTCCTTCTTTTTTCTTTTATTTTTATTACTTTTTTTCATCAAAGTAAATCAAAGTAAATACAAATATGGGAATTCCACTTTTTTTAACTAATAGCGACGGAAATGGATCGAGACGTAATATTCAGGATTTCAAGAGATATGGCGCCGAGTTTGGCTTTTTCGGTTTCTCCCAACCTGCGTAATGAAATCGAATCGAGTACCATATCGTATCTTTCCCGATAGTACATACACAAATCAAATTTTTCTTTGTACGATACAAAATGAATCGAATTTCTTTGGAATTCTTTTAATTGGAAAAGTCTCCTCTTTTTTTTACTCCGATTTTGCTCAATTACTAATTTGAATTTGAAATAATCTATCTCATTCAAATTGTACACTGAAGTTTTGATATATTATATTTATTCCATTACTAATCTTTATCGCACCTTTTTCCAATAAGATTAGATCATTAAAAATAAAAAAAAAAGGAGTTTAGAACTTAACTTCCCCTTCTCCATTTCGCTTCTATTATTTGGATTTGTTTGGAACCAATGTAAGTGGAAAGGCGGTTAGATGATACTTCGTGAGATGATTGTACAAAGACAAAGAAGGCAATAGTTGTTTTTTATAGAAAAAAAAAGAATGAAAAAGAATTGAAAATAAAATTTCAAAATTAAAATAAAGTAACGAAATTCTCGATTGGGTCAAGAATCCTTTTTTTTTTTTGATTCGGTATGAATAAACGATCTTTCTATGTTATACTATTCAATTCTCGACGAGGAATCAATTTGATAGGTCAGATATGGTTATTCATGATATTTATCCGATTCGATATCATCGAGATAGAATTTATCTCATTGAATTTAGAGGCAAAAAATTTATCATCTCTATGGGATTAAATCCCGAGTTATTGTGAAGTAAAGAAAAACGAAAGGATGAGATTATGGAAGTCAATATTCTCGCATTTATTGCTACTGCACTGTTCATTCTAGTTCCTACTGCTTTTTTACTTATAATATATGTAAAAACTGTTAGTCAAAGTAATTAATTTGAACGAAACTTGACGTCTTAGTTCTTAATCAATATCAATGATTAAAAAGATAAATAAAAAGGATTCCAAATTTGTGTTTTAGACGAAATAAATGTGCGGACTAGAATCAGCAGTATCCTATGAGATCCGATAGTATGGGTAGAAAGAAATATCTATTTCTTTACTACCCATACTATCTATTTTTGTTATTCGAGTTTATAAAGTTGTACTGTATAAAGATATAGGTTTAATAGAAATCAATCGAAAATGGCATCTTCATTTTCATACATTTAGATATTAATTATCTATATGGAATGTACATAAGGTCCCAATTCGATTTCTTTTTCTCATCTATTTGCTTTGTGTTGATTCGAATTAATCTTAATCTGAAATAGTCGAAAGAAAGGCACTTCTGACTCTTACGATTCGAATTCCTGGATTTCGGATTATTTGAAATTTCCTATTCAAATTTCAATAGGAATCTTCGAATCTATTGAAATAATCAAATCAAAGAAAAGGAAAAAAAAAAGAGTCTAGATAGACTATATTTATAGTCTAGATAGACTATATTAATAAAAGAAAATCAAGAAATCTTATTTTAGTATTCTTAAGTGATTAAACGATTGTAAAATCATCCAAAGAATGGAGTTTTAGAAAAACTTTTTAGATTTCGCCGAAAAGCATTAGTAAACTCCGTCGGTTTTGAATCTTTGAATCATCATATGAAATGAGTCAAGTCAATAAAGTATAGCATAAATAGGATTTTTAAAATACTAAATAAAATAGTCAAGTTAAGTAATAAGCGCACAACGCAATATGCGACTTCTTTAAGAAAATATCTTAGGATGTGTATTATCTCGTTGGAGGACCACTATGTCTATCTTATTTCCCCCGGAAACCCGTTATATTTAATTAACTATAAATAAATTACTTGAAATTTTCAAAATTTCAAAAGGAAAGACTTTCTTTCTTTTATCTTTGAACAAGAAAAAGGCAAACAAATAAAAAGTAAAAAAGGTTCCTCTAGTCCTCATTGACTAGAATTGTCAATATATAATTCTAGTAAGGGTCGGTTTAGCGAAATAGAAAATTTAAGAAGAATTCGTTTGGAATAAATTTCCTCTCATTTTGATTCCTTTTACTTTGTGAAATATAAAACACGGGAATTATTCAAATATTTGTTTGATTATGATTATATTAAATACGGTCTTTTTCGTCTATTCTTGAATAGACGAAATTATTCAACCCAAATCCGACTCGAATAGAATTTCGAAATGAAGATTTTTTTTAATTCAATTTCGAAATTCTTACAAATTTCGAAATTGAATTAATTGAATGCAAAATTCTTTGCAGAATGATCTATAAAACAATTGATAGAGTTTTATTTCTCAACTCAATTAGGAGTACCCCTAGAGTCCACTTCTTCCCCATACTACGAGTGAAAGGGAAAATGTAAAGACTACCATTAAAGCAGCCCAAGCGAGACTTACTATATCCATGTGAATTATGTCCCCTATCTCTATGAATATGAAGGAATTTTTCCAGTATTGTTCACTTTGTTTATTGTTCACTAATAATAGTAGTCGAATCGCCGGTGCGGAGTCAAAAAAAAAGTATTTTGGCCAATACCATTGATGAAATAATACAAAAAACCCAATTTATCTTAAGAAGTTCTTATTAGATTCTTTAATATTTTTCTTTTGGTAGAATCGCTAAAGATTAAGCACAAATCTTTATAGGCAGCGACGCTCTTGGAAGTCTCAAGAGTCATTTTTTTCCTCCGCGTTTTTCTATTGGGAAAAAATGGAAGCAGTTATATCAGCAAAACGAACTAAGGCATTTCGTGTCTTTTGTTGATCAGGCGACACCCAAGATTCGAACTGGGGAACGAGGATTTGCAGTCCTTCGCCTTACCACTCGGCCATGCCGCCCCAACTAAGGGGATTTCCAATTCGGTCCCCAACCAACATTTCACTATCGACTGTAAAGAGGATTTGCAGTCCTCTTTACAACGACTCTAAAGAAAGGAAAGGGGATTTGCAGTCCCCAACCAACATTAACCAACATTTCACTATCGACTGTGGATTCATGAATCATGAACCATTCTTAGATTTGAATCTAACGTTGCATTTCCTTAAAAATATAGGAAAATCAAAAAGGATATGTAACCATTTAGTATTGATTCTAAAAAATCAATCAATTGCTCTCTTTTCCATTTTGATATTCTATTCTAATATAGAATCTATCTATATGTCAACCCCTACCCCTCTTTTCCATTTTGATATTCTATTCTAAGATAGAATCTATCTATATGTCAACCCCTACCCCTCTTTTCCATTTTGATATTCTATTCTAAGATAGAATCTATCTATATGTCAACCCCTGCCAGAACAGATATAGAATATAAAAGTATCCTCATAAAAATGAATTTAGTGTCTTAATAATACCGGTCCTTATCCCATTTTATGCGCAGATTAGATAAGTTCAGTGGATTCGAGAAGTTCATAACCAAAAAAGAACTAAAAATACCGGAAGAAATAAAGTCAAATTCTTACGAAGAAGCCCTTTGAATGATGAATGTATGGATTCGCGCATATAAAAAGAGGTTAACCACCTCCCATTGCGTATTGATGCTTATCGGGTATAGAATAGATCTGCTTCTCTTTGTTCCTACAAATGGAATTGGAACGTTATGACTAAAATACTAAACAGAATAGAAAAAGGATTAATCCTTTATTCTGGATAATTCACTGAACAAAGGGAGATCCATAACATAGTTTTTTCTAGTGTAATAAAGTTACATAGTGTTTATTTTTCGTTAATATTAATAATTATTAGTACGTTAATATTTAAATATTAATAATTTAAATATTAATAATTTTAATATTAATAATTAATTAAGGGGTATTTCCATGGGTTTGCCTTGGTATCGTGTTCATACCGTCGTATTGAATGATCCCGGTCGTTTGCTATCTGTTCATATAATGCATACAGCTTTGGTTGCCGGCTGGGCCGGTTCGATGGCTCTATATGAATTAGCAGTTTTTGATCCCTCTGACCCAGTTCTGGATCCAATGTGGAGACAAGGTATGTTCGTAATACCCTTCATGACTCGGTTAGGGATAACCAATTCGTGGGGTGGTTGGAGTATCACAGGCGGAACTATAACGAATCCGGGTATTTGGAGTTATGAGGGTGTGGCTGGGGCGCATATTGTCTTTTCTGGCTTGTGCTTCTTGGCAGCTATCTGGCATTGGGTGTTTTGGGATCTAGAAATATTTTGTGATGAGCGTACAGGAAAACCTTCTTTAGATTTGCCTAAGATCTTTGGAATTCATTTATTTCTCTCAGGAGTGGCTTGTTTTGGGTTTGGCGCTTTTCATGTAACGGGATTGTATGGTCCTGGAATATGGGTGTCCGATCCTTATGGACTAACTGGAAAGGTACAATCAGTAAATCCGGCGTGGGGTGTGGAAGGTTTTGATCCCTTTGTTCCGGGAGGAATAGCCTCTCATCATATTGCAGCGGGGACTCTGGGCATATTGGCCGGCTTATTCCATCTTAGTGTCCGTCCGCCCCAACGGCTATACAAGGGATTACGTATGGGAAATATTGAAACCGTGCTTTCCAGTAGTATCGCGGCTGTCTTTTTTGCAGCTTTTGTTGTTGCTGGAACTATGTGGTATGGTTCAGCAACTACCCCGATTGAATTATTTGGTCCCACTCGTTATCAATGGGATCAAGGATACTTCCAGCAAGAAATATATCGAAGAGTTGGTGCTGGGCTAGCCGAAAATCAAAGTTTATCCGAAGCTTGGTCTAAAATTCCTGAAAAATTAGCCTTTTATGATTACATTGGAAATAATCCGGCAAAGGGTGGATTGTTCAGAGCGGGCTCAATGGACAACGGGGATGGAATAGCTGTTGGGTGGTTAGGACATCCTATCTTTAGAGATAAAGAAGGACGTGAACTTTTTGTACGTCGTATGCCTACTTTTTTTGAGACATTTCCAGTTGTTTTGATAGACGAAGACGGAATTGTTAGAGCCGATGTTCCTTTTCGAAGGGCAGAATCCAAGTATAGTGTCGAACAAGTAGGTGTAACTGTTGAGTTTTACGGTGGCGAACTAAATGGAGTCAGTTATAGTGATCCTACTACTGTGAAAAAATATGCTAGACGCGCTCAATTAGGTGAAATTTTTGAATTAGATCGTGCTACTTTAAAATCCGACGGTGTTTTTCGTAGCAGTCCCCGGGGTTGGTTTACTTTTGGACATGCTTCGTTTGCTCTGCTTTTTTTCTTCGGACATATTTGGCATGGCGCTCGAACCTTGTTCAGAGATGTTTTTGCTGGTATTGATCCAGATTTAGACGCTCAAGTGGAATTTGGAGCATTCCAAAAACTTGGGGATCCAACTACAAGAAGACAAGCAGTTTGATATAGCATTGATCTTGTACTTTTCGTTTCCATTTTTGTAATTTGACAATTTGACATAGGGTATCGGGGACACCTTGATTTGACTTGCCACTTTTCTTCGACTTTTGCTCTTTTTTTTATCCGGGGGACAATCCCAACTAAACAGGTATGGAAGCTATAATTGTAAACCACGATCGAATCTATGGAAGCATTGGTTTATACATTCCTTTTAGTCTCGACTCTAGGAATAATTTTTTTCGCTATCTTTTTTCGAGAACCCCCTAAAGTTCCAACTAAAAAGGAAAGGTAAAATGATTTTTTATTATCTTAATTGAAGTAAAGAATTGAAGTAGAGAGCCCCCCAATATTGGGGGGCTCTCTACTTCAACTAGTCCCCGTGTTCTTCGAATGGATCTCTTAGTTGTTGGGAGGGTTGCCCAAAAGCAGTATATAAGGCATACCCGGTAAAACTTACAAGTAAACCAGATATAGAGATGGCGACTAGTGTTGCTGTTTCCATTATTAATTATTATAGAATTCTCTTCATTTTAAGACCACAATGGATCTATGATAAGATCATTTATTTACAACGGAATGGTATACAAAGTCAACAAATCTTAATTAATACAAAATAGGATTTATGGCTACACAAAGTGTAGAGGGTAGTGGTCCAAGACGAACAATTGTAGGGGATTTATTGAAACCGTTGAATTCAGAATATGGTAAAGTAGCTCCGGGATGGGGAACTACTCCTTTGATGGGCGTCGCAATGGCTCTATTTGCGATATTCCTATCTATTATTTTAGAGATTTATAATTCTTCCGTTTTACTAGATGGGATTTCAATGAATTAGATTTACAAGAATTACTAAGTCCCATCTTTTTTTTTAATATTTCATATTAATGCTTAATACAAAGTGAAACATTTGGGTCTCGTTTTTTTTAGCCTAATCCTATTCTATTTTTCTATTCTATTTTGGTAGTTTGATCGTGGAATCTCTTTCTTTTTTGGTATTTCTGGAATATGAGTGTGCGACTTGTTATAAAGGATCCTATTAATAGTGCAGAAAATGAGTCTGTCATCTTATCTTGATAAAGATGGTTTTTTATCTCGTCAGATATTTATTCTAGTATCTGGAGCACGGAATATATGAAATGGATTACGAAGTATTAGAACTATGATTCATACTTAATATTCAGATCCCGCGGCCAAACTACAAAAAATTTCAAAAAATGCGAAAGTCTAAATGAAAAGATTTTTGAAACTCTTTGTCTATGCTTATTTCATTTTGATACAAATAAAAAGACAAAAAAGACAACTCTCTCTTTAGATTTTTCGTCATTATATTTATTCATTCCATAAGTGATGATACGACGATTCTTGCTCGGGGAATCTTTGTACTAACTTTAAAAGTACTAACTTTAAAAGTTTTTTTGAATCATCGTGGTTCTAGTATGAATCTGAGGTTTCCGATCGATTTATAGAATCTTAACAAGAAAATTCCTATCAATCCATAATAAAAATAAAGAAAACACCGATAAGGCTGCATTACATAAACAAAAAAAATACTCAATCAAAGAAAAAATAAAATGGGTAAATAGAAGATTCAAGAGGCCCGTAAGGATCAACATCAAGAAATGAATGAGCCGACTTGACATTTTAGCATTATAACCACAAAGAAGAGTTTTCGAATTTTTCTTTTTGCGTTTTCCTCTCTTCCAAGAGAATTCTTGAATCATAGCATTAAGAAGTTTCGATTACACATATCTATTTCAACAAGTATTTGGGGTTTTCTGTTTGAGCTGTACGAGATGAAATTTTCATATACGGTTCTCAGAGGGGGAGTTTTCTTGGTTTACCTATCTCAATAAAGTCTATGATTGGTTCGAAGAACGTCTCGAGATTCAGGCGATTGCAGACGATATAACTAGTAAATACGTTCCTCCTCATGTCAATATATTTTATTGTTTAGGAGGAATTACCCTTACTTGTTTTTTAGTCCAAGTAGCTACAGGGTTTGCTATGACTTTTTACTATCGTCCGACCGTTACTGAAGCTTTTGCTTCTGTTCAATATATAATGACTGAAGCGAACTTTGGTTGGTTAATCCGGTCTGTTCATCGATGGTCAGCAAGTATGATGGTACTAATGATGATCCTACATGTATTTCGTGTGTATCTCACAGGTGGCTTTAAAAAACCTCGTGAATTAACTTGGGTTACAGGTGTGGTTCTTGGTGTATTGACAGCATCCTTTGGCGTAACTGGTTATTCTTTACCTTGGGACCAAATTGGTTATTGGGCAGTAAAAATTGTAACAGGCGTGCCGGAAGCTATTCCTATAATAGGATCCCCTTTAGTAGAGTTATTGCGTGGAAGTGCTAGTGTAGGACAATCAACTTTGACTCGTTTTTATAGTTTACACACTTTTGTATTACCTCTTCTTACTGCCGTATTTATGTTAATGCATTTTCTAATGATACGTAAGCAAGGTATTTCGGGTCCTTTATAAACAATATAGATCATAGATATTAGTAATCAATCATTGATCGATTGGGGGAGGGAGAATAGTATTTTATTGCTACAAATATGGATTATTGAAAAGAATAAGACATGTATTTAGATATTTCTCTTCAACTACATTATATTATTTCAAAGAAATAATGAATAGTTGAAGCGAATTCTCCTAAGAAAAAGATGGATTATGGGAGTGTTTGACTTGGACTATTGATTTGGCCGTGCAGATATATGATATGTCTTTATCCGCCACATTGGAATCCACAACCAAATGTGTCTTTGTTCTAACCACTCCGTAAGTCATATACTCTATTTAGGATGGGTTGGTTCACTTAAAGAGAATTTTTTCTATGATCCGATCCAAGCATGTCGTGCATGAGCAGGCCCCGTAAAATCCAGTGGAATAAGTGATGTAGTAGAATCCATATATTCTATTTTTTAGCTATTTTACCTACTTAATATACTTATCTAAAGTATCTTTAGTATTTCGTTTTTTTATTGATTTTTTTTTTATTACTTACTACTTAGTATACTTAATAGTATGGAAATGCACCCATTTTCTTTGCATTGACTCCATTTCTGATACTATCGGGGTGAAACAGCGGATCTAAAGAATGACAGAGGCGAAACCATATTAGTAACAAGTAAATTCTTTGTATACAAAAAATATCGATATTTTTTGTAGATAAAGTCCAAAGGTCTAAGACGACCCAAAAAGCACTTGGTCATTATTACCTTTATAGGCCGGCCCACTTGGGTAATGAGCATTTATTTACTTGTAAGAACCGAAGTCCTTGCGATGGATGATTGCAATTTTGGAAAAAAGAACCCAGTTCTTTTTTTTTCATAAAATCATTCATATATGTGTAGCTATGGATAATATATTGATTGATTTTATAACATCTAGAGATCTCTATTTTTTCATATGGATACTTTTGGTTCGTTTAATTCTTGCTCGAGCCGGATGATGAAAAATTATCATATCCGGTTCTTTCGGAGGATGGATTGATAAGAATTCACCTATCCCAATAACAAAAAAACCTGACCTGAATGATCCTGTATTAAGAGCTAAATTGGCTAAAGGAATGGGGCATAATTATTACGGAGAACCCGCATGGCCTAATGACCTTTTATATATTTTTCCAGTAGTAATTCTAGGTACTATTGCATGTAATGTAGGATTAGCGGTTCTAGAACCATCAATGATTGGCGAACCCGCGGATCCATTTGCAACTCCTTTGGAAATATTGCCCGAATGGTATTTCTTTCCCGTATTTCAAATACTTCGTACAGTACCTAATAAGTTATTAGGTGTTCTTTTAATGGTTTCAGTACCCGCGGGATTATTAACAGTACCCTTTTTGGAAAATGTTAATAAATTCCAAAATCCATTTCGTCGTCCAGTGGCGACAACTGTCTTTTTGATTGGTACCGTAGCGGCCCTTTGGTTAGGTATTGGAGCAACATTACCTATTGATAAATCCCTAACTTTAGGTCTTTTTTAAATTGATTCAATTTGAAAATAAAATAGCACGATGTGTGTATCTAGGGAATAGTCACTTCAAGGTGAATTCTCCCTAGATAACACCTATTCAATAGATATATCTTTAGGAAAAAAAAATCGAAAAAAAAAAGGGGGGATGAAGATGAAAATGAATATAAATCCAGCGGCTTTAAACTGGATTTTTTAGTAAATCAATTGCGAAATTCTTTTCCATTTCTAGAATAGAATGCTTAATATATGTATTTCTAGAATGCTTAATATATGTTTTACATCTTCCATGCGAAAATGTTCAATTTTCATAAGGTCTTCTTCACTCTTCTTCAAAAGGTCCAATAATGTATGGATATTGGACCTTTTGAGACAATTATAGATCTTAGGAGTCAATTCTAATTGGTCAATAAAAATCGATTTTAATGGTATTTCTTTTTTATTTTTCCTGAGTTTAGCCAATTTATCATGAAAAGTAAAAAAGGGTAAAGTAATTTTGTGTTGATTTTTTTCTAAATGTAAGTTTTCTTCTTCTACATGTAGAAAGGGAAGAAATAAATCAATTAAATTTCGGGAGGCTTCATGAAGTGCTTCTTTAGGAGTTAAACTTCCATTTGTCCATATTTCGAGAAAAAGTATCTCTTGCTTTTCATTTCCATTTCCATAAGAATGAACACTATGATTCGCATTTCGAACAGGCATGCATACAGCATCTATGGAATAACTTCCGTCTTGAAGATTTTGTGTCGGTTTTATACAATAGCCACGATTCCTCTCAATTTGTAATTCAATACACAAATCAATTGGTTCGCTTAGGCTAGCGATATGTTGTGTATTATCAAGGATTTCCACAGAAGGCGGTAAGATGATGTCTTGAGCAGTTACATATCCAGGACCTTTGACACAAATAGACGCGTCACGAGTTCCATATAAATCGCTTCTCAATACAATTTCTTTCAAATTCATTAATATTTCATGTACTGATTCTTGAATACCCCCTATAGTAGAAAATTCGTGTGGTATTTTCTCAGATTTTGCACGTGTGATACATGTTCCTTCTATTTCTCCAAGCAAAGCTCTTCGCATCGCAATGCCTATTGTGTCGGCTTGACCTTTCATAAGTGGAGACAGAATAAAACGTCCATAATAAAGACGTTTACTGTCAACTCTCGATTCAACACACTTCCACTGTAGTGTTCGAGTAGATATTCTGACTTTCTCTCGAACCATAATAAGATTCCTCTTTTTGTTATAAAATCCTTGAATTTTTTATTTCTCTTGAAATCTCTTCAATGTTTATTTGCGTCTTTTATTAGGAGGCCTGCAGCCATTATGGGGCATAGGGGTTACATCCCGGACGAAATTTAATATTATACCACTTCGACAAATAGCTCTTAATGCCGGATCTCTTCCGAGACCCGGACCCTTTATCAGGACTTTCGCTCGTTGCATACCTTGATCCATTGCTATCCGAATAGCATCTTCCGCTATGGTTTGAGCGGCAAAAGGTGTCCCCTTTCTTGGGCCCTTGAATCGACAAGTGCCCGCAGAGGACCAATAGATCACCTGACCCCGCACATCTGTAACGGTTATAATAGTATTGTTAAAACCTGCTTGGATATGAATAACTCCCTTTAGTATTTTAGGTGTATTTTTACGAGGACGTCTTTTCCTGCGCCAAGCAATTCTTGTTCGAAATTTTACCATATTTTATTATCTCAAAAAAAAGTCCGAGACCTATGGATATATCCATTTCGTGTCAAAATAGATCTTTTTTTTTATTTGTATTTATTTATCAGATCCTTTAGATAGTCCTTTTCTTTATTTTGAAAAATTATCCTTGTCTTTGTTTATGTCTCGGGTTAGAGCAAATTACTCTAATTCGTCCCTTTCTACGTATTAGTCGACATTTTCCACAAATTTTACGAGCGGAGGGCCTTATTTTCATATTTTGCGTTCCTTAATTTTGAATATACAGACTTTTTTTTTGAAGAAAAAGAGTTTTTTTTTTCAATCTTGATTGAATTGTATCCCCATAAAAAAAAAAGAAATATTGAAGTTCAAAAATTACCTAATCTTTCGAATTGTTGTTCTGGAGTCTCTAAATTAGACGCTCTCCTCTCCGGTCGAATCATAATTATAATGAGGCTTATTGACTCTATTTCTTGGTGGTATAAAACAAAACTTTGTTAGGTCTTTCTTTAAACAGAACCTAAAACAGGATCTTCATTATCTAAAGGAACCCGTAACATACCCTTGGAAAGTGATTCAGTAAGTAAACCTTTGTGAATTTCTTTTTATTCTTTATATTCTATATCCTTCGATTCTATAATATAGAATAAAAAATAAAGATATTCTATATAAAACTATCTTGAAGTATCCGCAAATTTAATGTAGCAGCAATGCTATTCAAATCTCGGACTTGTTCTTTTTTTTTTACAAAACAAAATCAAAATAGATATAATTTGGATATCGGAAGGATTACCATATGTGACACAAGATTTCTCCGCCGATTCTTTTTAGTCGAGCCTCTCGATCTGTCATTATACCCCGAGAAGTAGAAAGAATTACAATTCCTATCCCGTCTAAAATTCTAGGAATTTGTTGATACTTAGAATAGATTCGTAAACCGGGTCGGCTAATCTGTTTTAATTTTAGACTAGTTCTATATTGTTTTTTTTTAGTTTTTCTATGTCGTCTATGTCGTAAGGTCAAAACCAAGAAATTTTTGTTGCCTTCCTGATGTTTCCTCACATTTTCAATAAAACCTTCTCGTAAAAGGATTTTCACAAAGTTTTCAGTGATATTAGTAGATACTATTCGAACGATTCCTTTTCCGCCCATGTCAGCATTTCGTATAGAGGTTATTATATTAGCAATTGTGTCTTGACTCATTAGAAACTAACATTTTTTTTGTTTTTGAGTTTTGATATAATTAACATTGTCTTTTTGCTTTTGTTTTTTTTAATTCATATTCATGAATTTTATTATTAAGGTATATACGTGAAACATAATCTACTAATTAATTTGATTAATCGGTTGAATTCAAATACTATAATCAAATAGTCTAACTATATAATGTTTTCTATCTCATCTTACAATGCTTTTCTAACGCTTTATCTTATAATACTTCAGGTGCTAATGAAACTATTTTTGTGAAATTGACCTGCCGCAATTCCTCGGCAATCGGGCCAAAAATTCGACTTCCCTTTGGATTTCCTTTTTGATCAATGACAACTGCAGCATTATCATCATATCGTATGATAATGCCGCAGTCGCGTTTGAGTTGTTTCCGAGTACGTACAATTACAGCTCTGATCACTTCGGATTTTTCTAGAGTGGAATTGGGTGCTACTTCCTTTATCACAGCAATAATAACGTTGCCCATATGACCGTATCCCCGATTACCAGCCCCCAGGATTCGAATACACATCAATTTTCGGGCTCCGCTGTTATCTGCTACATTCAAATAGGTCTGAGATTGGATCATATCATTTTTTTAATCTGTTATTTAAATGCAAAAGAAAAAAAAAAAGAAATATTGTTTGTCCAAAAATAAAACAAAGAAACTTACAATTTTTTTTCATTCCAAAGTCCCTTTTTTCTTTGGTTCTATATTCCTATTTTAAAATAATGAATTGAGTTCGTATAGGCATTTTGGATGCTGCTATTGAGATAGCTTTTCTGGCCATATTTTCTGCTACTCCGCCCATTTCATAAAGTATTTTACCTGGTTTAACGACAGCTACCCAATATTCGGGATCTCCTTTCCCCGAACCCATACGTGTTTCTGCGGATCTTATCGTAACTGGTTTATCGGGAAATATACGTACCCATATTTTTCCACCGCGGCGTATATTTCGTGTCATTGCCCGACGGCCTGCTTCTATTTGTCTAGACGTAATCCAAGCGGGTTCAAGTGCCTGAAGAGCATATCTACCGAAACAAATACGATTACCTCGATAAGACATTCCTTTCATTCTCCCTCTATGGTGTTTACGGAATCTGGTTCTTTTGGGGTTATAGTTGATCATTGGTTCACAATTCCATCTCTATTACAGAACTGGACATGAGAGTTTCTTCTCATCCAGCTCCTTGCGAATGAAATAATTCTAAAAATATACATATAGTTGATGAATAATAGACTGAATCATTAGATTCTTTGAGATTTCATCTAATCTATTTATTCGAAATTTGTATCTATTTTTTTATTATAGAACTACGTATTCTATGGCAATTCTAGATTGATAGATAATTTGAAATTCAAATTTGTAGGTAATAATTTTATATAATTTATGTATAATAGACTTTTTTTCTTATAATCTTCTAATGATAATGAATCTATATCTATATTTATTATGATGATATCAGATCACTTAAAATTTAGAAATCCAATAACATAAAAAAACTTTCGCGGGCGAATATTTACTCTTTCCGTTTTTACTTTATTTCTAGGGTTATCCCCAAACCTCTCCTCTCAAAATAAAAAAAAAATGGATTGTTTCTTGGTTCGTTTCGCCATCCTGCCCGTTAAAAAATTATTAAGATTTATTTTCAATAGAATCTTATGTCTTTACAGGTTCCGTCGTTCCCATCGCTTCTCGGTTAATGGTTAGGTCTTAATTCTATAATGAAGCCTCCAATCCAATTTTTTCTTGAGCCAATTTTATCAGTCTTTATTGGCTCGAGGCTCTTAATTTTTTGTTTTATGAGTAGAATTTTGACTATCAATAAATACCTATTGGTGCTTTATTACATTAGCTTTTACGAGATGACTCGTAGACCTTACATATTGGAATCATATATCATTAATTTTTTTTTTTTTCTTTCTCTCACCCTATCATTTATCTGTATAATTTTTCATTTTGCTTTACAATTCATAATCAAATTGTTTTTTTTTATTTATGTAATGTAAAAAAGAGTAAAAAAGATTGCAATTCCTACAATACAATGGCCAATATATCATATCTTGACTGCTTTTTTGAATCCAGATCCAGATAATGTGAAGCGATGAGTTGGTTATTAATTCTATATTTATTCATTCATAGTATTGATCAGTCTATTTTTTTAAGATTGACCTTTACCTTTAAAAACCAACGGGTCACACACTAAGCATAGCAAGTACATTAAATAATCAATCGAATTTTTTATTTTATTTAACCTTATAGAATTTTCTAATTTTTCTTTTTTTGATTGGTCAGAAAAAGAATGAAAGAATTTATCATTTTTTGTTCTATTAAAGAAAGGGTATAATGGAAAGATTAAGTCAAGTAAAGGTTCACTATTCTGTGTCTAAAATATCCAAATTTTTAGGCCTAATGCCCCATAAATAGTTCGAACTGTATAGGAGCAATAATCAATTTTAGCTCGAAGGGTTTGTAAAGGAACCCTACCTTCTCTAATC